TGTATTTCAGTTAAAAGACCTGAAGTAGCAAAGCCCTGGGTAAAAATAGCACTTGGTCCAATTATTGTGCTTAGAAGATTTTGATTTTTTTTGAAATACGGGACTATATGAATCAGGGAAAAACTCCATGAAAGGAACATTAATGATTCATATAAATCACTTAGTGGAAAATGTCCCGAATAAACCCAACGAGTAACTAATAATCCTGTTATACAGGAAAAAGTCATTATCATCCCCTTTTCGGATGAATCATATAGTTTTACGATTTCATCGACTAAAAAAGTTATGAAATGAATTGTAATTACAATTGAAACAATCGAAAAAGAAATATGAGTTAATATATGCTCTAAAGTTGAAAATATCATAATTTTTTTTTAAGGAGTCCCATAATTATAAAAAGGAAATCGGAAATTGAATTCATTATAGGATCTATTTACTTTTTTTAGGAGATGACATGCCGCCACTCGGACTCGAACCGAGATGCTCTAGCACTGCTTCCTAAGAGCAGCGTGTCTACCAATTTCACCATAGCGGCTTGTCTTGAATTCATAATACCCTATGAATAAGCAATCGTCTAGATTTAAGAATTAAATTGTTGCAATATTTTTTAGGAAAGATTCAAATTGATGAATAAAAATTCGTTCAAATAGGTATTTGAAGGTTCATTATTTGAATTTAGGCTCTTAGTTTTAGTGTGTATTTTAGACTCTCCTCGACTTGAACTCTTGGAAAACTAGATAGTCCAACTATGAATTAAGGGATAGAACCCCTCCCAAAAAAAACATTTTTGTTTTGTTTTAATGAACTGTTTTTGATTTATTTGATTTCAAACATCGAAACCAAAAAATCCATTTTATCAATGAACAAAAAAATTTTGGATCAGTAAAAATTGACACATATTTATCCAATAAAATTTGTTAAGTGTTTTTGAGTGGATTGATGGCAATAAATATACAGGAATCTATATAGGAATTCATAGAAAATCCAAAAAGAAGAAAGTTGCACAAAAAGGTTTAGAATTTTAATCAATTAGTTTCAATGATTTTGATTTTTTACTCGCCTTTCTATAGAGAAAACGTGGATCTAGAGAAAAAAGAAAACCTTATATTCTTATATTATTGCTTATATTATTGTAAGAAACAGGCTGATGGGGAAAATAATACTCCCCACCTTGGAAATGAGAAAATATACTAAAAAGACAATTACGTATCTTATGTTTTTTTGTCAAAAAAAAAGGATTCTTTTTTTTTTTTGAATTCAGTACGGTAAAGAGAAAAATCCTTATTCTAATTCTAAGAGCGAAACAAATTCCATTTCCTATTGATTAACTCAACAGGGAATGGAAGGCGGGAATTTTATTTTTGAAACGAAATGAGTCAATTTTTGAGTCAAACCGATTCAGATTATTGTAACATGTTATGTTTTATTACTTATTTTATTTGTTTGTTGCACAAAAAAACTTTTGGAATTCCCGGTAGAAATAGATTTCCCTAAGGAAAACGCTTTTAACGCTGCCCAATACCCCTTCTTTTTCCAAAAATTTTTACGAATACGCTTTTTTGATGCAGAAGTACGTTTTTTTGGAACTGCCATTTAAATAAAAATTAAGAGATTACTCATTGGTATAGCTGGATGTGAAAGACATCTATTGTTCAAAAGAAATTTGCGCTTTGCCAATTCATTATGTATTTCTTTTCTAGATAATATTTTTGATTCTAAAATCAAAAAGAATACATAAGATGCGTGAAAGATATGGGAAAATAGCATAAACTATTTTTATTACTAAAAAAAAAGAATATTCTTTTTTTTTTAGTAACTTGTCAAATTCGCGAAAAATATGCCTAATTTAACTTGAATTTGAAAGTTCGAAGGAGACTAGTAATTAATCTGCTTTTTTCATATGATTTGACCAATTGTAACTTCTTGATTTGAATATTTGAAGTATTTAGCAGAAACTTCTAAAGAATAAGTATAAAAAGAAATAAAAATTCAAAAATTCTATTTCTATTTAAGTTATTAAGTTAGTGCATATCTTTATTTTTTTATTGACTCCTTTCAAAAAGAGGTAAGATCCGGTGAATCGGAAACAATTAATATTAATTAAGAATTAAAAAACTTTTTTTATGGAACAGACATATCAATATGCGTGGATCATACCTTTCCTTCCACTTCCAGTTCCTATGTTAATAGGAGTGGGACTTCTTCTTTTTCCGACAGCAACAAAAAATCTCCGTCGTATGTGGGCTTTTTCGAGTATTTTATTGTTAAGTATAGTCATGATTTTTTCAACTAATCTGTCTATTCAGCAAATAAAAAGTAGTTCTATCTATCAATATGTATGGTCTTGGACCCTCGATAATGATTTTTCTTTAGAATTCGGCTACTTGATCGATCCACTTACTTCTATTATGTCAATGTTAATCACTACTGTTGGAATTATGGTTCTTATTTATAGTGATAATTATATGGCTCACGATCAAGGATACTTGAGATTTTTTGC